GGCTACACGCCTTCTTTCCTTTGGATCAAACTTAGATTTAAGTAGAACTGTAGAGTAGAGTTTTAATTTATTTATTAATTTAATAATTAATAAAACGGAATAAATTTTTCGAAATGAAAATTATTAAATTATAAGACAAGAGCACGAAAATAACTAAAAATAGGAATAAAAAAAAGGTACATACATATATTTCGTGTAGAAACGTGTAGAAGGGTGAATAAGTCCGTTTATTTACACATTTTTTTATAAGTATTTATTCAAAAAAAAAAATTATTAAAACATATACTTATATATTCCTTATTTAAGTATATACTCACTTAGGTATAATTACTATATAATTACTATATATATATAAAAATATAAATATAATTATTATATATGAATATATATGAATTATAAAATATCTTTAATAAGAATATAAGGTTAAAATAAAAAAATAAAAATAGTAATATAAAATATAAAGCAATAAATAAAAATAACAGGTACAAATATTAAATCGAGGTACCCACTCAATGATAACTCTCAACAGCTTTCCCTCTATTTTTGTGCCTTTAGTGGGCTTAGTATTTCCGGCAATTGCAATGGTTTCTTTATTTCTTCATGTTCAAAAAAACAAAATCTTTTAGATACTATAGGGACAACTCTGTATCCATTTTTTTTTTTCAAGACTTACTTTGATCATAACACCCCTATCTATTTAGTAGAATATGGTATAACATCTGGCTTCTTTCGAGCATAAACTCTTATGTATGTGTGTAAACATGATATATGGGTAAATTAATTATAACAATTTCAAATGGATCGGTAGCGGGGAGACTTTCGGAAATGTAAAGTGAATATATCTATATGTGGATATCTATAGGAAATCATACGAAAGAGATGTTATTATTTTAGTTTGGATCTAAGTAATTCGATGAATTTTTCTAAAATAAAAGTTTCACATCTTAAAATAAAAGTTTCACATCTATAGTAGTGCTGGTTGATGAGAGTTACTTCGGAAACAAAAAAAAGTAAACTAAAATTTCTTTTTGTTATTCTTCCAATTCCAATAAAATGCAACTAGGTCTAGTGAGAGTATGAGTTGGCGATCAGAACGTATATGGATAGAACTTATAGCGGGATCTCGAAAAATAAGTAATTTCGGTTGGGCCCTCATTCTTTTTTTAGGTTCATTAGGGTTTGTATTGGTTGGAACCTCCAGTTATTTTGGTAGGAATTTTATATCTTTGTTTCCTTCTCAGCAAATAAATTTTTTTCCACAGGGGATCGTGATGTCTTTCTATGGGATCGCGGGTCTCTTTATTAGCTCCTACTTGTGGTGCACAATTTCGTGGAATGTAGGTAGTGGTTATGATCGATTTGATATAAAAGAGGGCATAGTGTGTATTTTTCGTTGGGGATTTCCTGGAAAAAACCGTCGCATATTCCTGCGATTCCTTATGAAAGATATTCAGTCTATCAGAATAGAAAATAAAGAGGGTCTTTTTGCTCGTCGGGTTCTTTATATGGAAATCAGAGGCCAGGGGGCCATTCCCTTGACACGTACTGATGAGAATTTGACTCCACGAGAAATTGAGCAAAAAGCTGCTGAATTGGCCTATTTCTTGCGCGTACCAATTGAAGTATTTTGAAAAAAGGAACTGAAAAATGAATACTTTGCAAAAGGGAAAAAACTCAAGAACTCTCTTTTTTTCTATACCATAACTTAACGGAAGTTTGTTCTGAATGCCTGCCTATTCAAGCCAAAGTAAACGTATATGAAGCAACTCTAAAACGAAATTTTGTGTGTCCATCATTTTTTTTTTCAAATATTTGACATTTTTTTTAATAAAACGGGAGTTCTTTCGTTTCGAAATCCAACTAATATTACTTTGAAGCGAACTCTTTCTTATTCTATTTCTGTATTTTTTCTAGATTCAAGGACTAACCTAACCACTCTACTGCATCACAAATAAAAATTTCGAAATAGATTAATGGGCTCGATGGCTTGGGTTGGGATATAACTTATGCTTGATACAAATATTAGTATCATATAGAGTCGACGCATGGGGTGAGTTCATTAAAACTTCAAAAATTCACAGACGAAAAAATGGCAAAAAAGAAAGTATTTATTTCCCTTCTATATCTTGCATTTATAGTATTTTTGCCTTGGTGGATCTCTCTCTCATTTAAAAAAAGTCTGGAATCTTGGATTACTAATTGGTGGAATATTAGGCAATCCGAAATTTTTTTGAATGATATTCAAGAAAAGAGTATTCTAAAAAAATTCATAGACTTAGAGGAACTCCTTCGTTTGGAGGAAATGATAAAGGAATACCCAGAAACGCATTTACAAAAGCTTCGCGTCGAAATCTACAAAGAAACGACCCAATTGATCAAGATGCACAATGAGGATCGTATCCATACAATTTTACATTTCTCGACAAATATAATCTGTTTCGTTATTCTAAGTGGTTATTCTATTATAGGTAATGAAGAACTTGTTATTCTTAACTCTTGGGTTCAAGAATTCCTATATAACTTAAGCGACACAATAAAGGCTTTTTCTATTCTTTTATTAACTGATTTATGTATAGGATTCCATTCGCCCCACGGTTGGGAATTAATGATTGGCTCTGTCTACAAAGATTTTGGATTTGCTCATAATGATCAAATTATATCCGGTCTTGTTTCTACTTTTCCAGTCATTTTAGATACAATTTTTAAATATTGGATCTTTCGTTATTTAAATCGTGTATCTCCTTCACTTGTAGTGATTTATCATTCAATGAATGACTGAAAAATGATCGAACGGCCCAATTATAATATTTGTTTGTTACTTTGTACATAAGCAAAACATTGAAAATTGTACCTATTATTTCTACCCAGTAAAGGGATTTCTCCAATATTTCAGAAAAATTTTTTCAGTAAATATCAAAATTATAGGTAGGCAACTCTATTGGCGACCTACCTACTTTTATTGTATAAATTTTCGGGATCAATGATTGGACCATGCAAACTAAAAAAACCTTTTCGTCGATAAAGAAAGAGATTACTCGATCCATTTCCCTATCGCTCATCATATATATAATAACTCAGGCACCCGTTTCAAATGCCTATCCCATTTTTGCACAGCAGGGTTATGAAAATCCACGAGAAGCAACCGGCCGTATTGTATGTGCCAATTGCCATTTAGCTAATAAACCCGTGGATATCGAGGTTCCACAAGCGGTACTTCCGGATACTGTATTTGAAGCAGTTGTTCGAATTCCCTATGATCTGCAAGTGAAACAAGTTCTTGCTAATGGTAAAAAAGGAGCTTTGAATGTGGGGGCTGTTCTTATTTTACCCGAGGGGTTTGAACTAGCCCCGCCCGATCGTATTTCACCCGAGATTAAAGAAAAGATAGGAAATCTGTCTTTTCAAAGTTACCGCCCTACTAAAAAAAATATTCTTGTGATAGGTCCTGTTCCTGGTCAGAAATATAGTGAAATCACCTTTCCTATTCTTTCCCCGGATCCTGCCACTAAGAAAGATGCTCACTTCTTAAAATATCCCATATATGTAGGCGGGAACAGAGGAAGGGGTCAGATTTATCCCGATGGGAGCAAGAGTAACAATAATGTTTATAATGCTACAGCAGCGGGTATAGTAAACAAAATTATACGAAAAGAAAAAGGGGGGTATGAAATAACCATAGTTGAGGCATCGGATGGGCGTCAAGTGGTTGATATTATCCCTCCAGGGCCGGAACTTCTTGTTTCTGAAGGCGAATCCATCAAACTTGATCAACCATTAACGAGTAATCCTAATGTGGGCGGATTTGGTCAGGGGGATGCCGAAGTAGTACTTCAAGATCCATCACGTGTCCAAGGCCTTTTGCTCTTCTTGGCATCCGTTATTTTGGCACAAATCTTTTTGGTTCTTAAAAAGAAACAGTTTGAGAAGGTTCAATTGTCCGAAATGAATTTCTAGATCCGCGTATTTTTCAACATCAAATTATATATAAAAAGAAATAAACTTTTGTTGCCAATTATATTATGTAATTGTGTATGATCAAAAAAATTTTGTTTGTTTCTTTTTTCAGGTTTCGGGAATTACTTACTTATACTGGTCGTGATGTGTATATTGTGAAAAAGACTATATTAATTTGACTTATCTTTTATTTGTTTTTTCGATCCAAATCGAAGTGATATAGAATGAATCCTTAGTTTTCTATTTGAATAGAATCAAAACAAAAGATAAATAACCGGAGAATATAAACCAAAGCCTAAATGAAAGGAACAAAGGGTTTAGGGAGGGGGTTGTGCATCGCCTAGTCTTTGACAAAAGGGATTTTACACAACCCTTTCTTGTGTCGAATTAAATAGGATTGTTGATCTTATTCGTCAACAACTCCTATTCTTAGATTCCATTTTTGGCGGGGTTTATCATAATTTTTTTTCTATTTATCATGTTAAGTAGTGGACAAACAAAAATATAGGCAAATTTATTGAACAAATAGAACTTCTTCAATTTTAATGAACTTTTAAAATAGAAAAAAAAAAAAGGAAACTTTGATTAGATTAAATATTAGATTAAGATTAAATAAAGTGAGGTTCTATTTTATTAGTTTAGTATAGATATTTTATTACTATAGAAAGGGTTTCAGGATATCTAATCGATAGAAATCTATACTATCTATATATAGAATTATATAGAATTGGGAGTCATCCAAAAAACGGAACTTGAGTGATTCCTTCTTTGTTTTAATTTTTAAAATATTCAGAGATACTTTTGAGTAAAAGATGTTCTGAATCAATTAATTAAGTGCATTTTTCAAAACATCAATCAAATGTGTATTTTTTTGAACCACTTATAAAAAAAAAATATTATAATTATTTATGATTATTTTATGATTATTAAGAACTCGACGGGACCTATCCCCTCTTTCCTTGTCTGATTCGAGGGGGATCCCGTTGAGTTCTTATGCTTTGATATCTATAAACAAGTTCATACGGTTATTACAGAGATGAACCTAA